ACGGATATAGGAAGTGTTGTTGCCTAGATCTATCTTTTTCTAAATATCCTTGTAATTCTTCCATTTACATTTCTACTTGAGCCAGAGGCAGGAGGTTTTTCTTGGTTTATCAAATGATATATACATAGTGCAATATGGTCAGAACAGGGTATTATGTATTGTATTATGTATATAGTATAGTAAGAAAAAAATATATACCCCGGAAAAGAAAGAGGGAGTCCAATCAACAGATCTTTTTACCTTCCTTTTCTATCCAATTGGTTTATGTTCGTTATAATTACAACAGGAGAAAAAATCCTTTATTTTTGCAACCCAATCGCTCTTTTGACTTTGGAATAAATTCTCTTTATCAATATACTGTTTCTTCTACACATCCGTCTACAATCCATAATAAAGAATAATTAGGATTCTGAAAAAAAAAAAGAAAAAATCAATGGTTCACTCACAGGAGAACCCACTCTTTCCCGCATTAGGCACTAATTCATTTTTAACGTCTAATTAGATCGGGTAATCATTCCAATTAAGAACATAAGCTCGTTGCTTTTTATTTTACCAGAATTGGAGCCATAGAGCTCTATCCATTTATTCACTAGACCCAACTGTAAATGTGAATTTCTTTTGTCCCCTTCCAAAAATCAAAACAATCTTTTGGAACTGTAATGATCCGGTAAGGATAAACTCAAAGTTCTACTTTAACTTTGACTTTCATTTCAAATTAAATAAATTAATAAAATCAATTTATTATTTTATTAGATTTTCTATTTTATTACGACATGCTGTTTTTTCCATTCATTACCCTTGAGGATCAGTCGTGGTCTTATAGACTATACCAATAGTCTGGACGAATTTGTTGCTTCATCCAAATGTGTAAAAGATCATAGTCGCACTTAAAAGCCGAGTACTCTACCGTTGAGTTAGCAACCCGGATAAATAGGATATGTAGATACGATCAAAATATAAAAATCAATTGAATTGCACTGCACGACCCTATCAAAACATTGAACTAGCAACACATCGAAAAGAAAGATTTTCTGATCAATTAGAAACACAAAATACCAAAGTTAGCAGATCGGATTAAAAATATTCCTAATCGAAATGTAAAAATTATGGCAGACCACCCATTTTTTATCAAATTCTTTTTTGATTTTCCCTAAGAAAATACATCTTGTATGAGAGTAAATGCAGCAAGGCAAACCCATCATTTGAGTGAAGGAAACAAAAAAATCAATATGGGGTGGGGATAAACAGCCCTATTTATCTATGATCGAATTATATTTGTTCGATACACCATTGTCAATATAAAAGCAATGTTGAGAAAGTAAATCAAGTAAATAAAATAAAGACTTGTGTTGGATTGGCACAACATAAATAAGAAATTGGAATGGAAAAAATTAAGGAAAAGGTAAATAAAAAATCCCCGGTTTATTCAATCAATAAAAGTACGATAAGCAAGCTTAACCCCTTGTTTGTTGTTAAATTAAATTCCCCCACCAAAATATGAATAAAGCAAGAAAAAGGAAAATGGTGTGTAAATAGAAATAATTACACAAGGATAGATACTAGTTACCCTTCCCTACTTTATTTTATTTATTTAATAATTTTGTTTTTTCCTTTAATTAACTCAAAGTTCTTTCTTTAAAGAATTCTGCCTTCTTTAAAATATCATAAACAGTTCCTGTAGGTTGAGCACCTTTTTCAAGGAAATATAGAATAGCAGGAACATTTAAATAAGTTTGATTCTTTATCGGATTGTAAAAACCTACTTTTCGAAGATCTCTTCCTTCTCTTCGGAATCGAACATCAATTGCAACGATTCGATAGATGGCTCATTGGGATAGATGTAAATAAACAATGCCCCCCCTAGAAACGTATAGGAGGTTTTTTCCTCATACGGCTCGAGAAAAATGATTCCAATTTCTGTATATAATAGCAAGTGGATCCATAAAATCATGAATTTTACTATAATTTGAATTGAGTACTTTTTTCTTCTTCCTTACAGAAAAAGGAAGAAATCTCATTCATACTCATAACTCAAGTTGGGTAATTCTGACAAGAGAATCCTTAGACATTTATTGAGCCGTCTCTAAACTCTTTTGTTTGTCTCATTTCGAATCCATTTTTATTCCTCAGTCTGATCCAATTGTTGAGACAATTGAAAATAGTGTTTCCTTGTTTCGGAATCCTTTATCCTTGCTTTGTGAAATCATTGGGTTTAGACATTACCTCGGGGATCCTTATTCCTTTCAAAATGGCAGCAACATACCTTTTTTTGTTATTTCTTTCTATATAAATAGAATACGAATGATTGATTCCCTTGTGATACACTTTTCATCGAAATAGTTTTACCAATTTCGGAAAATTTGACTTTTCAAACTTGTTCTGAATTTGAACCTTTCGATTTAGAATTTATATATAGTGAGGATATACTTACAGAGTTGGTCTAACTTATTGATTTTCACTAACCCTAGATTCTTTCCCTTGAAAAATGAATCAATCCTTTCTTCTCGAGCTTCATCATGTACTATTTACTTATAACCCAACACAAATTAGGTTCCGGGCAGAACAGAACAAACTATGTCGAGCCAAGAGCATCTTCATTACTATAGAAGATGGCGGATGTAAAAATCCACAGCCAACCATGTCCTTCAAGTCGCACGTTGCTTTCTACCACATCGTTTCAAACGAAGTTTTACCATAACATTCCTCTAATTGAAATTTCAAAGCGGTATGGAATTGATTCAATATAAAATCATGAATAGTCATTGGTTCAACCGGTATATAATATTTCTATCTATGGATAAATAAGTATTTATCCGGATAAGGGTCAGCAAGGATCAAATTTATTTAATTTAACCCCATATTCTATCATATGAATTGAATGAAAATAAAGATATTCAATTTTACCCACATTTGACACTTGATTCCGTTTGTGAGAAACCAAACGAATTCTCAGATATGATTCTTAGAACCATTCTGAAAATTAATAAGAAAAGATTTTTCCCTTTAACAAATTATTGTTTCATGTGGAATGCAGTGTGATCCCATCTTTCGTTTCATGAAAAACGATCTGGGACGGAAGGATTCGAACCTCCGAATAACGGGACCAAAACCCGCTGCCTTACCGCTTGGCCACGCCCCATTTTGATTTCTATTCGAAATTAATCAACACTAATATTGGTATTGGTTATTCGTCAATCCCAACCCAAATACACAAAAACATATGGGATATTTTGTTGCTAGGATTCAAGACATGTAGATATAGAATCAAAAAAATTCATTGATCATTACATAGAATTCAATTAAGATATTGTATGAAAGTTGAATTCCTTATATTCTCATTTTAGAATGATAATGGGGGGAGGGATTTTTTATTTGGGAAAGTCCGAACCGAAGAAAAAGAAGGATTTCTTGATCTGCCTTTTTCATTTTTCCTTATAAAAATAACTCAAAATTATCTAATCCACAAGAACGAAATGCTTGTTATGCTTAATATCTTTAGTTTAATTGGTATCTGTCTTAATTCTGTCCTTTATTCGAGTAGTTTTTTCTTCGCCAAATTGCCCGAAGCTTATGCCATTTTCAATCCAATCATAGATGTTATGCCTGTCATACCTGTACTCTTTTTTCTCTTAGCCTTTGTTTGGCAAGCCACTGTAAGTTTTCGATGAAATCTTTAATACTCTGCTAAATTGATGATGTATTCGATAAAAAAATTCTAAAAATTGATAAGATCAGATAAGTCTTACATTACGAACCCTCGATTCAAAAATCGAAATTCTTGTATATTGAATGAATAACCGCAGCGATGAATTTGGATCAGCCTTTTCCCCGTTCTCACCTTCCGGTGAGTATGGACTATTAGGTACTCCACAATACCTAATTATTGATATGACAAGAAATTTCGGGTAACGAATGAATCAAAATCTTATTACAAATAAATTCGTCTTATTTTTCATTTTTTGGGGTGTCAAAACAAAAAAAAAATGGTATATGTGGTAAAAAATAGGCAATCTATTCCCCTTTTTCAAAAAAAAATGATCTTGGAGATTGTGTAATGCTTACTCTCAAACTCTTTGTTTACACAGTAGTGATATTCTTTGTTTCCCTTTTTATCTTTGGATTCTTATCTAATGATCCAGGACGCAATCCTGGACGTGAGGAATAAAAAATTTCTAGTTTTTTTTGCTTTTTTCGAAATTAATTCTTAATAATCTTATTTGTTTCATACATTTAACTATGATAAAATCAAGGGATGAGAATCTTTTCGAATTCGAAAATACCAAGTGATCAGAGAAAGCGGAAAGAGAGGGATTCGAACCCTCGGTACAAATAATTCGTACAACGGATTAGCAATCCGCCGCTTTAGTCCACTCAGCCATCTCTCCTAATTCCAAATTGAAAATTTGTTATGTGATGTAACACGTGAAATAAAGATTGATAAAAATCCACCTTCTTCTCTTTATTTTCTTTTTTCATTTGATTTTTTTTTATTTAATCTTATTTAACTTTTCCAAATTATTATTATTTATTTTATTATATTATTCTATTTTAATAAAAAAAAATATTATTTTATTATATTATTAAAATTATATTATTAAAATAGAAATTCGAAATATTCTAAAATATTCTAATAAATAATAGAAATTTTTTAAATAGCTATTAAAATTTAAACTAAGAAAAATAAGAAAAAAATAGAAAAAAGCAATTGATCAGGAATTCAATATAGATAATGACTCAAAACGGATCTCCTCAATAGAAAGAATATCTTAGTTCTTTGATTTTATATGAAAGGTTTATTTTCCCGGCCTGATCTGCTTAAGTACTGGCCGGGACATTTCTTCTTTTTTCCATTGATTATTCTTTTTTTTTCTTTTTCTCAGTTTATTACTTAATTTCTTACTGTTGTCAAGTAAGGAATAAAAAAAGACATATGATAACATATTATATATATATAAATACATTAAACAATATTAAATTACATTTAACAATTTGAAACATTC